GTTAATGTAGCTTAACTACAAAAGCAAGGCACTGAAAATGCCTAGATGAGCCATCCGGCTCCATAAACATAAAGGTTTGGTCCTAGCCTTCCCATTAGTTATTAATAAATCTACACATGCAAGCCTCCGCACTCCGGTGAGGACGCCCTTCAAGTCATCTATGATATAAAGGAGCAGGTATCAAGCACACAACAACTGTAGCTCATAACACCTCGCTAAGCCACACCCCCACGGGATACAGCAGTGACAAAAATTAAGCCATGAATGAAAGTTCGACTAAGTTATATTAAAGTAGGGTTGGTAAATTTCGTGCCAGCCACCGCGGTCATACGATTAACCCGGACTAATGGCCCTACGGCGTAAAGCGTGTTACAGAAATATATCTATGTTAAAGTTAAGTTTTAACTAGGCCGTAAAAAGCTACAGTTAATACAAAAATATATCACGAAAGTAACTTTAACATATCTTATTACACGATAGCTAAGCTTCAAACTGGGATTAGATACCCCACTATGCTTAGCCCTAAACCTAGATATATAATCAAACAAATATATCCGCCAGAGAACTACTAGCAACAGCTTAAAACTCAAAGGACTTGGCGGTGCTTTATATCCCTCTAGAGGAGCCTGTTCTATAATCGATAAACCCCGATATACCTCACCATCTCTTGCTAATTCAGTTTATATACCGCCATCTTCAGCAAACCCTAAAAAGGAAGAAAAGTAAGCATAAACATCTTAACATAAAAAAGTTAGGTCAAGGTGTAACCCATGAGGTGGGAAGCAATGGGCTACATTTTCTATTTCTAGAACACTTTTACGAATACCCTTATGAAACATAAGGGTTAAAGGAGGATTTAGTAGTAAACTAAGAACAGAGAGCTTAGTTGAATAGGGCCATGAAGCACGCACACACCGCCCGTCACCCTCCTCAAGTAACAATAATAAGCATAAAATAATATACCCAAAACACAAAACACAAGAGGAGACAAGTCGTAACAAGGTAAGCATACTGGAAAGTGTGCTTGGATAAACAAGATATAGCTTAAGCAAAGCATCTGGCTTACACCCAGAAGATTTCATACTAAACTGAATATCTTGAGCCAAAACTAGTCCAAACACTCATAAACTCAATTATCATAAAATAGTAAATTAAAACATTTAGTTTAACCCTTAAAAGTATAGGAGATAGAAATTTAATTTGGCGCTATAGAGATAGTACCGCAAGGGAAAGATGAAAGAAATATTAAAAGCATAATACAGCAAAGATTACCCCTTGTACCTTTTGCATAATGAGCTAGCTAGACATAATCTAACAAAGAGAACTTAAGCTAGATACCCCGAAACCAGACGAGCTACCTATGAACAATCTTTTATAGGATAAACTCGTCTATGTAGCAAAATAGTGAGAAGATTCATAGGTAGAGGTGAAACGCCTAACGAGCCTGGTGATAGCTGGTTGTCCAGAATAGAATTTTAGTTCAACTTTAAACTTACCTAAAAAACTATTAATTCTAATGTAAGTTTAAAATATAGTCTAAAAAGGTACAGCTTTTTAGACTTAGGATACAACCTTTCTTAGAGAGTAAACATTAATATAACCATAGTTGGCTTAAAAGCAGCCATCAATTAAGAAAGCGTTCAAGCTCAACAAATAAAACAACTTAATCCCAAAAATATATAATCAACTCCTAATATTAATACTGGGCTAATCTATTTTATTATAGAAGAAATAATGCTAATATGAGTAACAAGAAATATTTTCTCCTTGCATAAGCTTATATCAGAACGGATAACCACTGATAGTTAACAACAAGATATAAATAATCTAACAATAAACCCAATATCAAATCAATTGTTAACCCAACACAGGCATGCAATTAAGGAAAGATTAAAAGAAGTAAAAGGAACTCGGCAAACATAAACCCCGCCTGTTTACCAAAAACATCACCTCTAGCATATCCAGTATTAGAGGCACTGCCTGCCCAGTGACATTCGTTAAACGGCCGCGGTATCCTGACCGTGCAAAGGTAGCATAATCACTTGTTCCCTAAATAGGGACTCGTATGAATGGCCACACGAGGGTTTTACTGTCTCTTACTTCCAATCCGTGAAATTGACCTTCCCGTGAAGAGGCGGGAATATAATAATAAGACGAGAAGACCCTATGGAGCTTCAATTAACTGATCCAAAGAGATTAATATATACCGACAGGAATAACAATCCTCCATAATGGATCAACAATTTAGGTTGGGGTGACCTCGGAGTACAAAATAACCTCCGAATGATTTCTAATCAAGACTAACCAGTCAAAAGTACTACATCATTAATTGATCCAAAATTATTTGATCAACGGAACAAGTTACCCTAGGGATAACAGCGCAATCCTATTTTAGAGTCCATATCGACAATAGGGTTTACGACCTCGATGTTGGATCAGGACATCCCGATGGTGCAGCAGCTATCAAAGGTTCGTTTGTTCAACGATTAAAGTCCTACGTGATCTGAGTTCAGACCGGAGCAATCCAGGTCGGTTTCTATCTATTAAATAATCTCTCCCAGTACGAAAGGACAAGAGAGATAAGGCCTACTTTACTAAAGCGCCTTCAACCTAATAGATGATATAATCTTAATCTAAACAGTTTACCACATATATTACCCGAGAATTCGGGTTTGTTAGGGTGGCAGAGCCCGGTAATTGCATAAAACTTAAACCTTTACACTCAGAGGTTCAATTCCTCTCCCTAACAACATGCACATAATCAATATTATCTCATATGTTATTCCTATTCTTCTCGCCGTAGCCTTCCTAACATTAGTCGAACGAAAAGTATTAGGATATATACAATTCCGTAAAGGACCAAACATTGTAGGACCTTACGGACTACTCCAACCTATTGCAGACGCCGTAAAACTCTTTATCAAAGAACCCCTCCGACCCCTCACATCCTCCGTATCAATATTTATTATAGCCCCTATCCTAGCTCTATCCCTAGCTCTAACTATATGAGTCCCCCTACCCATACCATATCCACTTATTAACATGAACTTAGGAGTTCTATTTATACTAGCCATATCAAGTCTAGCTGTTTATTCTATCTTATGATCTGGATGAGCTTCAAATTCAAAATATGCCCTCATTGGAGCCCTACGAGCAGTAGCCCAAACAATTTCCTACGAAGTCACATTAGCCATTATTCTCTTATCAGTACTTCTAATAAATGGATCCTTCACATTATCCACACTAATCACTACCCAAGAACATATATGACTAATTATCCCCTCATGACCCCTGGCCATAATATGATTTATCTCAACATTAGCAGAGACTAACCGAGCCCCTTTTGATTTAACAGAAGGAGAATCAGAACTTGTCTCCGGGTTCAATGTAGAATATGCAGCAGGTCCCTTTGCTCTTTTCTTCCTAGCAGAATATGCCAACATTATCATAATAAATATATTCACAACAATTCTCTTCTTTGGAGCATTTCATAACCCCTATATACCAGAACTCTACATCGTTAACTTTACTATCAAAACCTTATTTCTAACAATTATTTTCCTATGAATCCGAGCATCCTACCCACGATTCCGATATGATCAACTCATGCATCTATTATGAAAAAATTTCCTCCCCCTTACTCTAGCCTTATGTATGTGACATGTATCACTACCCATCATTACAGCAAGCATCCCACCTTTAACATAGAAATATGTCTGATAAAAGAGTTACTTTGATAGAGTAAATAATAGAGGTTTAAATCCTCTTATTTCTAGAATTATAGGACTTGAACCTAATCTTAAGAATTCAAAATTCTTCGTGCTACCTATTACACTATATCCTAAAGTAAGGTCAGCTAAATAAGCTATCGGGCCCATACCCCGAAAATGTTGGTTTATACCCTTCCCGTACTAATTAAACCCCCTATCCTCATTATTATTATATCAACTGTTATTTCAGGAACTATAATTGTACTAACAAGCTCACACTGAATATTAACTTGAATTGGCTTCGAAATAAATATATTAGCTGTAATTCCCATCCTAATAAAAAAATTTAACCCACGAGCCATAGAAGCATCCACAAAATATTTTCTTATACAAGCAACCGCATCCATATTATTAATAATAGGAATTATTATTAACTTACTACACTCAGGACAATGAACAATTCTCAATAATCTTAATCCCACAGCATCAATCCTAATAACCATTGCCCTAGCAATAAAATTAGGCCTAGCCCCATTTCACTTCTGAGTACCCGAAGTCACACAAGGAATCTCCCTAACCTCAGGTATAATCCTATTAACCTGACAAAAAATTGCACCTTTATCAGTTCTCTATCAAATTTCACCCACCATTAACCCCAGCCTACTACTTCTAATAGCTATTCTATCAGTACTAATTGGAGGATGAGGAGGACTAAATCAAACACAACTACGAAAAATCTTAGCATATTCTTCAATCGCCCATATAGGATGAATATCCACTATCCTAATTTATAATCCCACAATAATAACTCTCAACCTAATCATTTATATTATAATAACACTATCCACATTTATATTATTTATGTATAGTTCAGCCACAACAACCTTAGCCCTCTCACAAACATGAAATAAAGCACCCCTAATTACTTCACTAATTTTAATATTAATATTATCCTTGGGAGGACTCCCACCACTCTCAGGTTTTATCCCAAAATGAATAATTATTCAAGAATTGACTAAAAATGAAATAATTATTATACCTACATTCTTAGCTATCACAGCATTACTCAACCTATTCTTCTACATACGACTTACATATGCCACAGCATTAACCATATTTCCCTCAACAAATAGCATGAAAATAAAATGACAATTTGAAAGCACAAAAAAGATAATCCTCTTACCTCCCCTTATTGTAATATCTACTATATTAATCCCACTCACACCTATAGTTTCAATCCTGGAATAAGAATTTAGGTTAAATAGACCAAGAGCCTTCAAAGCCCTAAGTAAATCTCAATCGATTTAATTCTTGAACAACATAATATTTTAAGGACTGCAAGAATCTATCTTACATCAATTGATTGCAAATCAAACACTTTAATTAAGCTAAGCCCTCCCTAGATTGGTGGGCTTCCATCCCACGAAATTTTAGTTAACAGCTAAATACCCTAATCAACTGGCTTCAATCTACTTCTCCCGCCGTCTAGAAAAAAAAGGCGGGAGAAGCCCCGGCAGCGTTAAAGCTGCTTCTTTGAATTTGCAATTCAACATGATCTATTCACCACGGAGCTTGGCAAAAAGAGGGCTTAAACCTCTGTACTTAGATTTACAGTCTAATGCTTAACTCAGCCATTTTACCTATGTTCATAAACCGTTGATTGTTTTCAACAAATCATAAAGATATTGGCACTCTTTACCTCTTATTTGGTGCCTGAGCCGGAATAGTAGGGACTGCTCTAAGCCTGTTAATTCGAGCAGAACTTGGTCAACCTGGCACTTTATTAGGGGATGATCAAATTTACAATGTTATTGTTACCGCCCATGCATTTGTAATAATCTTCTTTATAGTTATGCCCATCATAATTGGGGGTTTCGGAAATTGACTAGTACCATTAATAATTGGAGCACCTGATATAGCATTTCCACGAATAAATAATATAAGCTTCTGACTTCTTCCTCCGTCATTTCTACTCTTACTTGCATCTTCAATAGTGGAAGCCGGTGCTGGAACTGGATGGACTGTCTATCCTCCTCTAGCCGGCAATCTAGCCCACGCAGGAGCATCCGTGGACTTAACTATTTTTTCTCTTCACCTTGCAGGTGTATCTTCAATTCTAGGAGCTATTAATTTTATTACTACAATTATTAATATAAAACCACCCGCTATGTCCCAATACCAAACACCCTTATTCGTTTGATCCGTCTTAATTACTGCTGTTTTATTACTTTTATCACTGCCAGTCCTAGCAGCTGGTATTACTATATTATTAACTGATCGAAACTTAAATACTACCTTCTTTGATCCCGCTGGAGGAGGGGACCCTATTCTATATCAACATTTATTCTGATTTTTTGGTCACCCTGAAGTTTATATTTTAATTTTACCAGGATTTGGAATAATTTCACATATTGTTACTTACTATTCAGGTAAAAAAGAACCCTTTGGATATATGGGTATAGTTTGAGCAATAATATCTATTGGTTTTTTAGGCTTTATTGTATGAGCTCACCATATATTTACTGTAGGTATAGACGTTGATACACGAGCTTACTTTACGTCAGCTACTATAATTATTGCCATTCCAACTGGAGTGAAAGTATTTAGCTGACTCGCAACTCTTCACGGAGGAAATATTAAATGATCTCCCGCCATACTATGAGCCCTAGGCTTTATTTTTCTATTTACTGTAGGCGGTTTAACAGGTATCGTATTAGCAAACTCCTCATTAGATATTGTTCTTCATGACACATATTATGTAGTAGCCCATTTTCACTATGTATTATCAATGGGAGCAGTATTTGCTATTATAGGAGGTTTTGTACATTGATTTCCACTATTCTCAGGATATACCCTTGATAATACATGAGCAAAAATTCACTTCACAATTATATTTGTAGGTGTAAATATAACATTCTTCCCTCAACATTTTCTAGGTTTATCCGGTATACCTCGACGCTATTCTGATTATCCAGACGCATATACAACCTGAAATACAGTTTCCTCAATAGGCTCTTTTATCTCACTAACAGCAGTAATACTGATAATTTTTATAATTTGAGAAGCCTTCGCATCCAAACGAGAAGTAGAAATAGTAGAATTAACTTCAACTAATCTAGAATGACTACATGGATGCCCTCCTCCTTATCATACATTTGAAGAGCCAGCTTATGTATCTCAAAAATAAGAAAGGAAGGAATCGAACCCCCTAAAATTGGTTTCAAGCCAATGTCATAACCATTATGTCTTTCTCAATGAGAGATACTAGTAAAAAAATTACATGACTTTGTCAAAGTTAAATTATAGGTTTTAACCCTTTGTGTCTCTATGGCATATCCCTTTCAACTAGGTTTTCAAGATGCTACATCACCTATTATGGAGGAACTTCTACACTTTCATGATCATACATTAATAATTGTATTTCTAATTAGCTCTTTAGTCCTTTACATTATTTCACTAATATTAACAACTAAACTTACACATACAAGCACAATAGATGCCCAAGAAGTAGAAACTATCTGAACTATTCTACCAGCTATTATTCTTATTCTTATTGCCTTACCTTCACTACGAATTCTTTATATAATAGACGAAATTAATAACCCATCATTAACTGTAAAAACTATAGGGCATCAATGATACTGAAGCTATGAATATACAGACTATGAAGACCTAAACTTTGACTCCTACATAATCCCTACTCAAGAATTAAAACCTGGAGAACTACGCCTCCTTGAAGTCGATAATCGAGTAGTTTTACCCATAGAAATAACTATTCGTATACTTATTTCATCAGAAGATGTTTTACACTCATGAGCTGTTCCATCACTAGGTTTAAAAACTGATGCTATTCCCGGTCGACTAAATCAAACAACTTTAATAGGAACCCGACCTGGATTATATTATGGCCAATGCTCAGAGATCTGTGGCTCAAATCATAGTTTTATACCCATCGTACTTGAACTAGTCCCATTGACATACTTCGAAAAATGATCAGTATCAATACTATAAATTCATTAAGAAGCTAAATTAGCATTAACCTTTTAAGTTAAAGATTAGGAGATTAAGCCTCCTCTTAATGGTATGCCACAACTAGATACATCCACCTGATTAATTACTATTATATCCATAATCATTACACTATTTATTATATTTCAACTAAAAATTTCAACACACCTTTATCCAGAAAACCCAAAACCTAAATCAACAATAAAACTAGATCAACCTAATCCTTGAGAGAAAAAATGAACGAAAATCTATTCGCCTCTTTCATTACCCCAACAATAATAGGACTTCCTATTGTTATTTTAATTATTATATTTCCAAGCATCTTATTTCCCTCACCTAACCGCTTAATTAATAACCGCATAATCTCTCTACAGCAATGACTATTACAATTAACAGCAAAACAAATATTAAGTATTCATAATCACAAAGGACAAACTTGAGCTTTAATATTAATATCCTTAATTATATTCATTGGCTCAACTAATCTATTAGGGCTACTCCCACATTCATTTACATCTACCACTCAATTATCAATAAACCTAGGAATAGCTATCCCTCTATGAGCTGCCACCGTAGCCACAGGATTTCGACATAAAACAAAAGCATCCTTAGCACATTTCCTACCCCAAGGAACTCCTCTACCCCTAATTCCTATGCTTGTAATTATCGAAACTATTAGTCTATTTATTCAACCAATAGCCTTAGCTGTACGATTAACAGCTAATATTACTGCAGGTCATCTATTAATGCACTTAATTGGAGGAGCTACCCTAGCCTTAATTAATATTAGCACCTCTGTTGCTCTTATTACTTTCGTAATTCTTGCTTTATTAACAATTCTCGAATTTGCTGTTGCTCTAATTCAAGCTTATGTTTTTACCCTACTAGTAAGTCTATACTTACATGATAACACCTAATGACCCACCAAACTCATGCTTATCACATAGTAAATCCAAGTCCATGACCATTAACAGGAGCTCTCTCAGCTCTTCTAATAACTTCTGGGTTAGCAATATGATTTCATTTTAACTCTACTTTACTATTAACTCTAGGTTTAACAACTAATATATTAACTATATATCAATGATGACGAGATATTATCCGAGAAAGTACATTCCAAGGCCACCATACCCCCATTGTTCAAAAAGGTTTACGATATGGAATAATCCTTTTTATTATTTCAGAAGTCTTTTTCTTCGCAGGATTCTTCTGGGCTTTTTATCACTCAAGTCTTGCCCCAACCCCAGAGCTAGGAGGTTGCTGACCACCTACCGGCATTACACCCCTTAACCCCCTGGAAGTCCCACTACTTAATACCTCTGTCCTATTAGCCTCCGGAGTATCAATTACTTGAGCTCATCATAGTTTAATAGAAGGTAATCGAAAACATATACTCCAAGCCCTATTTATTACTATTTTCCTAGGAGTCTACTTTACATTACTACAAGCTTCCGAATATTACGAAACATCATTCACAATTTCAGATGGAGTATATGGATCCACTTTCTTTATAGCCACAGGATTCCACGGGCTCCATGTAATTATTGGCTCAACTTTCTTAATTGTCTGCTTCCTTCGTCAACTAAAATTTCACTTTACATCCAATCATCACTTTGGGTTTGAAGCCGCTGCTTGATACTGACATTTCGTAGACGTAGTATGATTATTCCTATATGTTTCTATCTATTGATGAGGATCCTATTTCTTTAGTATTAATTAGTACAGTTGACTTCCAATCAACTAGTTTCGGTAAAATCCGAAAAGAAATAATTAATATACTATTAGTTTTAATTACCAATACACTATTATCAACATTACTTGTATTAATCGCATTTTGATTACCCCAATTAAATACTTATGCAGAAAAAGCAAGTCCATATGAATGTGGATTTGACCCAATAGGATCTGCTCGTCTACCTTTCTCTATAAAATTTTTCCTAGTAGCCATTACATTCTTACTCTTTGACCTAGAAATTGCCCTTCTATTACCTCTACCCTGAGCCTCACAAACAAATAATTTATCAACAATGTTAACTATGGCATTGCTATTGATTTCCCTCTTAGCTGCAAGCCTAGCTTATGAATGAACTCAAAAAGGATTAGAATGAGCTGAATATGATAATTAGTTTAAATCAAAACAAATGATTTCGACTCATTAAATTATAGCCAGAACTATAATTATCAAATGTCTATCGTATATATTAATATTTTCTTAGCCTTTATTATATCTCTTATAGGATTATTAGTATATCGATCTCACCTAATATCCTCCCTTCTATGTTTAGAAGGCATAATATTATCCCTATTCGTTATAATAACTATAATTATCCTAAGTAATCACTTTACATTAGCCAATATAGCCCCTATTATCCTACTAGTATTCGCTGCCTGTGAAGCAGCACTAGGCCTATCCCTCCTAGTAATAGTATCTAATACATATGGGACTGATTACGTACAAAATCTGAATCTACTACAATGCTAAAAATTATTATTCCAACTATTATACTTATACCACTAACATGACTTTCTAAGCCCAACATGATCTGAATTAATTCAACAACCTACAGCCTACTAATTAGTATAATTAGCCTCACTTATTTACATCAACCAAACGAAAATAGTCTTAATTATTCACTATTATTTTTCTCAGACCCACTCTCTGCACCTCTACTAGTATTAACTACATGACTATTACCCCTAATACTAATAGCCAGCCAGTCCCACTTATCAAAAGAAACTTTAACTCGAAAAAAGCTATACATTATAATACTTGTTCTCTTGCAATTACTATTAATCATAACCTTTACTGCCATAGAATTAATTATATTTTACATTTTATTTGAAGCTACCCTAATTCCTACTTTAATTATTATTACCCGATGAGGTAACCAAACGGAACGACTGAACGCAGGACTATACTTCTTATTCTACACCTTAGTAGGCTCACTACCCTTATTAGTCGCACTTTTATATATACAAAACACATTAGGGACCCTAAACTTTTTAATTATACAATATTGAGTAAAACCTATCTCACCTACTTGATCTAATATCTTCCTATGACTAGCATGCATAATAGCATTCATAGTAAAAATACCTTTATATGGCTTACATCTCTGATTACCCAAAGCACATGTAGAAGCTCCTATCGCCGGGTCAATAGTTCTTGCTGCCGTATTACTAAAATTAGGCGGGTATGGAATAATACGCATTACTATAATACTTAACCCATTAATAGACCAAATAGCATACCCATTCTTAATATTATCCTTATGAGGCATAATCATAACAAGCTCCATTTGTTTACGCCAAACAGACCTAAAATCTCTAATTGCATATTCATCCGTAAGCCATATAGCCTTAGTAATTGCGGCTGTACTTATTCAAACACCCTGAAGCTATATAGGCGCAACAGCTTTAATAATTGCCCACGGACTAACATCATCAATATTATTTTGTCTAGCAAACTCAAACTACGAACGAGTACATAGTCGAACAATAATCCTAGCACGAGGTTTACAAACTCTCCTTCCCTTAATAGCCGCATGATGATTATTAGCTAGCCTAGCAAATTTAGCTTTACCACCTACAATTAACCTAATTGGAGAATTATTCGTAGTTATGGCTTCCTTCTCATGATCTAACATTACCATTATCCTCATAGGAACCAATATTATTATTACAGCTTTATATTCTCTCTACATATTAATCACAACCCAACGAGGTAAATACCCACACCATATTATAAACATCAAACCTTCCTTTACACGAGAAAATGCTCTAATAATACTTCACCTACTTCCATTATTACTTCTATCCTTAAATCCCAAAATCATCTTAGGCCCTATTCACTGTAAATATAGTTTAACTAAAACATTAGATTGTGAATCTAATAATAGAAGTTTAAACCTTCTTACTTACCGAAAAAGTATGCAAGAACTGCTAATTCATGCTTCCGTGCCTAAAAACATGGCTTTTTCAACTTTTATAGGATAGAAGTAATCCATTGGTCTTAGGAACCAAAAAATTGGTGCAACTCCAAATAAAAGTAATTAATCTATTTACATCACTAACACTAACAACTATATTCATCTTACTCCTACCCATTATATTATCTAATTTCCAAATATATAAAAACAACCTATATCCTTATTATGTAAAAACTACAATCTCTTCCGCCTTTATTATAAGCCTACTACCAACTATAATATTTATCTCCTCTGGACAAGAAGTAATCATCTCAAATTGACATTGACTAACAATACAAACTCTAAAATTAACCATGAGCTTTAAACTGGATTACTTTTCAATTATATTTATCCCAGTAGCACTTTTTGTCACGTGATCTATTATAGAATTCTCAATATGATATATATACTCAGACCCATATATTAATCGATTCTTCAAATATCTCCTTATATTCCTCATTACCATAATAATTTTAGTAACCGCTAATAACCTATTCCAACTATTTATCGGCTGAGAAGGAGTCGGCATTATATCTTTCCTACTTATTGGATGATGATATGGCCGAACTGACGCAAATACCGCTGCCCTTCAAGCAATTTTATATAATCGCATTGGAGACGTAGGATTCATCATAGCTATAGCATGATTCCTTACCAATTTAAATTCATGAGACTTTCAACAAATATTCATTACTCAACATGAAAACTTAAATACTCCCTTAACAGGACTCCTCCTAGCAGCCACCGGTAAATCTGCCCAGTTCGGCCTTCATCCTTGACTTCCATCCGCTATAGAAGGCCCTACTCCCGTATCTGCACTACTCCATTCCAGTACAATAGTTGTAGCTGGAGTTTTCTTATTAATCCGCTTCTATCCACTTATAGAACAAAACAAAACCATTCAAACTATAACATTATGTCTAGGAGCTATAACAACACTATTTACAGCCATCTGTGCCCTTACACAAAATGATATTAAAAAAATTGTTGCTTTCTCTACCTCAAGTCAACTCGGACTAATAATTGTAACAATCGGTATTAATCAACCTTATCTTGCATTTCTACATATTTGCACCCATGCATTCTTTAAAGCAATACTATTTTTATGCTCTGGGTCAATTATCCATAACCTAAACAATGAGCAAGATATTCGAAAAATAGGTGGCCTATATAAATCAATACCATTCACCACAACCTCCCTCATCATTGGAAGCCTCGCACTTACAGGCATGCCCTTCCTAACAGGATTTTATTCCAAAGATCTGATTATCGAGACAGCCAATACGTCGTATACCAACGCCTGAGCCCTATTAACAACTCTAACCGCCACATCCCTAACGGCAGCCTACAGTACTCGAATTATATTCTACGCACTCCTAGGACAACCCCGTTCTAATTCCTTAATCTTAATCAACGAAAATAATCCCCTCTTAATAAACTCTATCAAACGCCTTCTAATAGGAAGTATTTTTGCGGGGTACCTGATTTCTCAAAATATTCCCCCAATAACAATTCCACAGATAACTATGCCTTATTATCTGAAATTAACAGCCCTTGCCGTGACTATTACAGGTTTCATCTTGGCACTAGAACTCAACCTCACAACTAAAAATCTAAAATTTAATTATCCTACAAGCCTCTTCAAATTTTCTAACCTTTTAGGGTATTTCCCAACTATTATTCACCGCTTCCCACCAAAAATCAATCTAATTATAAGTCAAAAATCTGCATCCATATTACTAGATGCAATTTGACTAGAAAATGTATTACCAAAATCTATTTCACATTTCCAAATAAAATCATCCACCATTATTTCTAACCAAAAAGGATTAATCAAACTCTATTTCCTCTCTTTCTTAATTACCCTGCCCCTCAGCTTAATTTTACTTAATTTCCACGAGTAATTTCCATAATTACTAATACTCCAGTAAGCAAGGATCAACCAGTAACAATAACCAATCAAGTCCCATAACTATATAAAGCTGCAATTCCTATAGCTTCCTCACTGAAAAATCCTGAATCACCCGTATCATAAATAACTCAATCACCTGCACCATTAAATTTAAACACAACCTCAACCTCTTCCTCCTCTAAAATATAACAAGCAGTTAGCAACTCTGCTAACACCCCTGTAATAAATATTGCAAACACAGACTTATTAGATGCTCAAGCCTCAGGATATGGCTCAGTAGCTATAGCTGTAGTATATCCAAACACTACAAGCATACCTCCTAAATAAATTAAAAAGACTATTAAACCTAAAAAAGAACCCCCAAAACTTAATACAATACCACAACCAACACTACCAGCCACAATTAAACCAAACCCACCATAAATTGGAGAAGGCTTTGAAGAAAAACTAACAAAGCTAATCACAAAAATAATACTTAAAATAAATACAATATATGTTGTCATTATTCCCACATGGAATCTAACCATGACTAATGATATGAAAAACCATCGTTGTATTTCAACTACAAGAATTTAATGACCAACATTCGAAAATCCCATCCACTCGCCAAAATTATTAATGATTCATTCATTGATTTACCTGCTCCATCTAACATCTCAGTATGATGAAATTTCGGTTCATTACTAGGAATTTGTCTTATCCTACAAATTTTAACAGGTTTATTTCTAGCTATACACTATTCATCAGACACAGCCACCGCCTTCTCATCAGTAACCCACATTTGCCGTGACGTTAACTATGGATGAATTATCCGATATATACATGCTAATGGAGCCTCCATATTCTTCATCTGCTTATTTATACATGTAGGACGAGGAATATACTACGGCTCATATACCTTTTCAGAGACATGAAATATCGGAATCTTACTATTATTTGCAGTAATAGCTACAGCCTTTATAGGTTATGTCCTACCATGAGGACAAATATCATTCTGAGGAGCCACAGTAATTACAAATCTCCTATCAGCAATCCCCTACATTGGAATTAACCTAGTTGAATGAATCTGAGGGGGCTTCTCAGTAGACAAAGCTACCCTAACACGCTTCTTCGCCTTCCACTTTATTCTTCCATTCATCATCTCCGCCCTAGCAGCAGTCCATCTATTATTCCTCCATGAAACAGGATCCAATAATCCCTCAGGAATAATATCTAACTCAGATAAAATTCCATTTCACCCCTACTATACAATCAAAGATATCCTAGGTTTCCTAGTCTTAACTATAATATTAATATTACTAGTTTTATTCTCACCTGACTTCCTAGGAGACCCAGACAACTATACTCCTGCTAATCCCCTAAATACCCCACCCCATATCAAACCCGAATGATATTTCCTATTCGCATACGCTATTCTCCGATCAATCCCTAACAAACTAGGAGGAGTATTAGCCCTCATTCTATCAATTTTAATCCTAGCAATCATTCCACTACTACACACTTCAAAACAACGAAGTATAATATTCCGACCATTCAGTCAATGCCTATTCTGAATTCTAGTAGCTAATCTACTTACCCTAACATGAATTGGAGGTCAACCAGTAGAACACCCCTTCATTATTATCGGACAATTAGCCTCTATCTCCTACTTTTCAATTATCCTAGTCCTAATACCAATCTCCGGTATTATCGAAAACCATTTATTAAAATGAAGAGTCTTTGTAGTATATGCAAATACTTTGGTCTTGTAAACCAAAAAAGGAGGACACTTAACCTCCCTAAGACTTCAAGGAAGAAGCAATAACTCCACCATCAGCACCCAAAGCTGAAATTCTTTTTAAACTATTCCCTGTAATACCAGAAAATCACCCAACAACTTTCATAATTCATATATTACATATACCCATACTGTGCTTGCCCAGTATGTTCTCCCCCCCCCCCCCCCGGTATGTACGTCGTGCATTAATCGCTAGTCCCCATGAATATTAAGCAGGTACAATATATCTATTAATATTACATAAGACATATCATGTATATCGTGCATTACTCCTTTCACGAGCAATACTTTATGTTCTTCAACTATCCGAAAGAGCTTAATCACCTGGCCTCGAGAAACCAGCAACCCTTGCTAGATGTATACCTCTTCTCGCTCCGGGCCCATTTCAACGTGGGGGTTTCTATTACGGAACTATACCTGGCATCTGGTTCTTACTTCAGGGCCATGGAAGTTATATACTCCAATCCTACAGTTTTCTCAAATAGGACATCTCGATGGACTAATGACTAATCAGCCCATGATCACACATAACTGTGGTGTCATGCATTTGGTATCTTTTAATTTTTAGGGGGGGAACTTGCTATGACTCAGCTATGACCGTAAAGGTCTCGACGCAGTCAAATGTTATGTAGCTGGACTTATTCTCTATGCGGGGACTCAACAATACACATATAAGTTGCTATTCAGTCAATGGTTACAGGACATATATCTAATTTCTACGTTCCAAAGGACACAAGTACGCGCTCTCACATACGCATGTACGCATACACGTACACACGTATACACCCACGTACACGTACACACGTACACACGTACACACGTATACACCCACGTACACGTACGCACGTACACACGTACACACGTATACACCCACGTACACGTACGCACGTATACACGTACACACGTATACACCCACGTACACGCATATACGCACACGCACACGCACACGCACACGCACACACGCACACGCACACGCACACGCACACGTATACACGCACACGATACACGCACGCACGTACGCACACGCGTTTATTTTAAAAGATAAACAACTAGCTTAATCAAACCCCCCTTACCCCCCGTTAACCCTACGATGAAATATGAACTTATTAATGTCCTGCCAAACCCCAAAAACAAGACTTAAATCCATTTACAAACATAAGGTCTTAAGATATATATTCACTATTAACATAAACCCTAACCAGATAAAAACTATAAGTATAATAGACCTACATTTAGATCCGTGACTATCTATAGATATGGGTCCCTAGCTCTATTTCGTTACTATTAAATATTTACCCTTATAATTATATGAAACACCCAACATCACCACT